TTCAGTCATTAGTAAAGCCGAAGTCAATGGGGGTACTATCGTGAAAAGGTTAAAACCTCGGGCTCGAGGACGTAGTTATCCGATAAAAAGACCCACCTGTCATATAATTATTGTAGTGAGGGATACCTCTAAAACGAAAACGGACCAGGATATATATTTAGAAACAAAGGATCAATGGAAAGATCCTATAATAGAGAGATATTGGGAGAAAGAGAGAGACAGAGAAAAAAAAGAGAAAGAGGGAGAAGAAAAATATGGGCAAAAAAATAAATCCCCTTGGTTTCCGACTTGGTGGGGAAAACCAAAAGCATAGATCCCTTTGGTTCGCGCAACCAAAAAATTATTCCATAGGTCTCCAGGAAGATGAAAAAATACGAGATTGTATCAAGAATTATGTACAAAAAAATAGGAGAATATCCTCGGGTTTCGAAGGAATTGCACATATAGAGATTCAAAAAAAAATCGATCTGATCCAGGTCATAATCTATATTGGATTTCCAAATTTGTTAATAGAGGGTCGAACACGAGGAATCGAAGAATTACAGATCAATGTACAAAAAGGATTTAATTCTGTGAACCGGAGACTTAACATTGCTATCACAAGAGTTGCAAAACCTTATGGACAACCTAATATTCTTGCAGAATATATAGCTCTACAATTAAAGAATAGAGTTTCCTTTCGAAAGGCAATGAAAAAAGCTATTGAATTAACTGAACAAGCGGATACAAAAGGAATTCAAGTGCAAATTGCAGGACGTATAGACGGAAAAGAAATTGCACGTGTCGAATGGATCAGAGAAGGTAGGGTTCCCCTACAAACCATTCGAGCTAAAATTGATCATTGTTCCTATACAGTTCGAACTATCTATGGGGTATTAGGCATCAAAATTTGGATATTTGTAGACGAGCAATAATGGGCCTTTCCTTGCCATTCTATCCAGTGATAGAACAAAAAACGACAAACTATTCCTTTTCCCTTCAATGAAAAATGAGCAATTCTAATTCTATAGGGTTGAATAAAAATTGGATTGATCATTTGGTAGAATTGCTATGCTTAGTGTGTGACTCGTTGGTTTTTCTTTAGAGTTGGGATTCAAAAAAAAAGGACTGGCCCCTAACTAATAACTATAGAACTTAGAACCAGCTCATTGCTTCGTATTATCGAGATCCAAGGAACCAGTCACTATATGATGTGTCAATCATATAGTTGTAGCAACTGAAATCTTTTTTCCATAAAGGAAAAATCAATCTGATTATGGATTGTGAAGCGAAAATAGAGGGATGTGGGTAAATGGAAGGGCGAGAGAAAGAGAGAAGGAGAATATCAATGGTATATGATTCCAATATGTATGGTCTATTATGAATCATCTCATAAAAGGCAGTGTGATAAAGCATCAATACTGATTCGTCCATAATTAGATGAATACGGTTCATAGGAAAAATACCAATAATAAAGAGCCTCGAGTCAATAGAGACTGAGGAGATTGACTTGGGAACGAACTTGAATTGAGGAGCTCCATTGCAGAGTTCAGGCCTAGCCATTAATGGAGAAGCTATGGGAACGACGGAACCTGTGACTGCAGAAGATTCTATTGAAAACGAATCCTAATGATTCATTGGGTGGGATGGCGGAACCAACCAGGAACCAATTGATTTATTCTGAGAGGCCATGGGTTGACCCTACGAATGAAACAAATATTGAAAGAGTAAATATTCGCCCGCGAAACCCTTATTGAATTGCAAAATTTTGGCCGATTCGGTAAAGGTCAAGGATTCGTTATAAAAAGAAAGCAAAGGCATTATCTTCTATATATAGAAATATACGTCTAGCTATATATACAAGATATACAGATTCCTACGTGACAGATTCAATATCAATAAATCCCATGATTTAGTGTATTATTCAATAAATACATGTGTATCTGTAATATTATTGAATCGTTTCATTCGCGAGGAGCTGGATGAGAAGAAACTCTCATGTCCGGTTCTGTAGTAGAGATGAGGTTGAGAAACAACCATCAACTATAACCCCAAAAGAACCAGATTCCGTAAACAACATAGAGGAAGAATGAAGGGAATATCTTATCGAGGCAATCATATTTGTTTCGGTAGATATGCTCTTCAGGCACTTGAACCCGCTTGGATCACATCTAGACAAATAGAAGCGGGGCGACGGGCAATGACACGATATGCGCGCCGTGGTGGAAAAATATGGGTCCGTATATTTCCCGACAAACCCGTTACAGTAAGACCTACGGAAACCCGTATGGGTTCGGGGAAGGGATCTCCCGAATATTGGGTATCTGTTGTTAAGCCGGGTCGAATACTTTATGAAATGGGCGGAGTATCGGAAACTGTAGCCAGAGCAGCTATTAAAATAGCTGCGTGCAAAATGCCTATACGAACGCAATTCATTATTTCAGGATAGGGATGTGGAACCAAAGGGGTATTTATGATGAAAAAAACAATCGCGGATTTCTTTATTTCTGGACAGACAATATTTCTTTCTTTTTTCCTTCGACCTTTGCATTGAAAGAACAGATTAAAAAAAAAAATGATATGATTCAACCTCAGACCCATTTGAATGTAGCGGACAACAGCGGGGCTCGAGAATTGATGTGTATTCGAATCATAGGAGCTAGTAATCGCCGGTATGCTCATATTGGTGACGTTATTGTTGCTGTAATAAAAGAAGCAGTGCCCAATATGCCTCTCGAAAGATCAGAAGTGATCAGAGCTGTAATTGTACGTACATGTAAAGAACTCAGACGTGACAACGGTATGATAATACGATATGATGACAATGCAGCAGTTGTCATTGATCAAGAAGGAAATCCAAAAGGAACTCGGGTTTTTGGAGCGATCGCTCGAGAATTGAGACAGTTGAATTTCACTAAAATAGTCTCATTAGCTCCTGAGGTATTATAAATACTAGTAGATGAGACCATGATATAGTAGGGTATCTGAAATGGATCAATTAGTAGATTGTGTTTCACGCATATACTTTTAATAATTCATAAATAAAGAATCAAAAATTCACATAAAAAAAAAAACGGAACATGTTGATTATATCAAAATTAGGAGGCACCAATAATTATAGTTCGTCATGGGTAGGGACACTATTGCCGATATATTAACTTCTATAAGAAATGCCGACATGGATAAAAAAGGAACGGTTCGAATAGCATCTACTAATATGACCGAAAGCGTTGTTAAAATACTTCTACGAGAAGGTTTTATTGAAAACGTTAGGAAACATCGGGAAAACAACAAATATTTCTTGGTTTCAACCCTGCGACATAGAAGAAATAGGAAAGGAACATATAGAAATATTTTAAAGCGTATCAGCCGACCCGGTCTACGAATCTATTCCAACTATCAACGAATTCCTAGGATTTTAGGTGGAATGGGGATTGTAATTCTTTCTACTTCTAGAGGTATAATGACAGATCGAGAAGCTCGACTAGAAGGAATTGGAGGAGAAGTTTTGTGTTATATATGGTGATCCTTCTGGTATCCGAAGTTGATCCGTAACTTCCTATTTGTGAAAAAGGAGAGGAAAGACGGGTTGTTTAATATCACTCCTCCTCCATTAGTTGATACTTCAAGGGGGTTACCTGGAATGAAAGAACAAAAATTGATTCATGAAGGTTTAATTACTGAATCACTTCCCAATGGTATGTTCCGGGTTCGTTTAGATAATGAAGATCTGATTCTAGGTTATGTTTCGGGGAGGATCCGACGAAGTTTTATACGGATACTACCAGGAGATAGAGTAAAAATCGAAGTAAGTCGTTATGATTCAACCAGGGGACGTATAATTTATAGACTTCGCAACAAAGATTCAAACGATTAGGTGTAGGTGGCTTTTTAAACATTCCTTTCGTGGGAATACAATTCGAGGTTCAAAATTTCAAGAGACTTATTTTCTTCCAAGGAGTAGATTCGGAATTAAGGTAAGGAATAACAAATATGAAAATAAGGGCCTCTGTTCGTAAAATTTGTGAAAAATGTCGACTGATCCGTAGGCGGGGACGAATTATAGTAATTTGTTTCAATCCGAGACATAAACAGAGACAAGGGTAATCTTTCTAAAAAGAAAAAGGGATTTTCTAAAGGACCCGATGGACAAATAAAGGATCTGTTTTGATATGAAATGGATATATCCGTATATCTCTGACTCATATTTATGAGATGATAAAATATGACAAAACCTATACCAAGAGTTGGTTCACGTAGGAATGGGCGTATTGGTTCACGTAAGAGTGGGCGTAGAATACCAAAAGGAGTTATTCATGTTCAAGCGAGTTTCAACAATACCATTGTGACTGTTACAGATGTACTAGGTCAGGTGGTTTCTTGGTCCTCCGCTGGTACTTGTGGATTCAGAGGCACAAGAAGAGGGACACCATTTGCTGCTCAAACCGCAGCAGGAAATGCTATTCGTACAGTAGTGGATCAGGGTATGCAACGAGCAGAAGTCATGATAAAGGGTCCTGGTCTCGGAAGAGATGCAGCATTACGAGCTATTCGTAGAAGTGGTATACTATTAAGTTTCGTACGTGACGTAACCCCTATGCCACATAATGGATGTAGACCTCCTAAAAAAAGACGTGTGTAGAAATAAGAATTGAACGGATTTCAAGAGAAATAAATGATTCAATGATCTGAAAAAAGAATAATATTATTATGGTTCGAGAGGAAGTAGCAGTATCCACTCGGACACTACAGTGGAAGTGTGTTGAATCAAGAACAGACAGTAAGCGTCTTTATTATGGCCGTTTCATTTTGGCCCCGCTTATGAAAGGCCAAGCAGATACGATAGGTATCGCGATGCGAAGGGCTTTACTTGGAGAAATAGAAGGAACATGTATCACACGTGCAAAATCTGAAAAGGTACCACATGAATATTCTACGATAGTCGGTATTGAAGAATCAGTACATGCAATTTTAATGAATTTGAAAGAAATTGTATTGAGAAGTCATCTGTATGGAACTCG